TAAATACAATCAAAACAAGTTTTGTAATCTTCCAGAGGAGAAAAGTGTTCGTCTAGTTTATCTCATTGTGGCGGTATGGCCGAGTGGTAAGGCGGGGGACTGCAAATCCCTTTTCCCCAGTTCAAATCCGGGTGTCGCCTGATCAACCCAAGACTTCAAATTCCGTATTATGTTAGGCCGATATATAACCCAATGCATTTTTTACTTCACAGACGCAAAAGAATTGTTGATATTTGCTTGATTCTAAGCATCTGTCGCTTCTCAAAACTCAGCGTTAAGTCCTTGCGTCTAGGAGTTAAGATTTTATTTGAAAATTTTTTTGAAGGACTTCAAATACAATATTCAAATACAATATAGTGTCTACTGACTGGATCGTATCGATCTTACCTTAAATTGAACAAATTGAACTAAGTCGGACCGGCAAGCGAATTAGTGGGTGTGAAAAGAGCAGAAAAATACTTTGGATACAGACTCATGAAAGTCTATAAATGCGTAGGCATTCAATCCATATTAGATTCAATAATAGGTAATTGGCTTTTTTATAAAAAAGTGCAATAAAGAAATACTTTTTTCAGTAACCTGTAACCACGAATGAAATAGGCTATCCCCGGGACAAGAGCGCTAGTTGGGAGTATAGTAAAAATGAAATAAACTAGCAAAGAAAGGTATGAACGATGGATCCTCATTCCATATTGAAAATGTCTTTTACTTATGAAAGTCAACAAAAGAAAACAATATATTTTATTATCTATGTGTTCAATTAATACCATTCCCTTACTACTTCTAAGTTCTAAGAATGGCAGCACCTCCTTTGTGAGGGCTTAATGTTTCCCGGTTCTACTATAAAAAAATAGAAAACTTTGTTCGAAGTATATTTAGTGTATTGATTTATCACGAGTCTTAGGTCAGAATCCTTTTTGACTGTTCACTATTGATCCACTATTATTAGTGAACAATAATGGACTAATTCCTTCATATGTATCGAAATAGGGGACATCATTCACATGGATATAGTAAGTCTGGCTTGGGCTGGTTTAATGGTAGTCTTTACATTTTCCCTTTCACTAGTAGTATGGGGACGAAGTGGGCTCTAAGTACTATATAATTAATTAAGTTGATGAATCAAACTTTATCAATTGTTTTCTAGATAATTCTGTTAAAGTACTTTAAATTATTATCTCTTTTTATTTCATCTTTAGTTGAAAGTTCCATTGTATTCGTCGGGTCTGGTATAGTAATGTACTGTATGAATAATACCCTTTTTTCAATCAAACAAATATTTCAACGATTCTACTGCTTGTATTCCGAAACCGAAAGTAAAAGAGATACAGAAATAGAATCCAATCAAATTCTTCCTAAACTTATAAACCAACCAACTTTTACCACATATAGATATAGCGCCAATGAGTAAGAGCGGACCCCCCCCCCCCTTTTTTTTTTCTTTTTATTTTACTTCATTGATTTTATTCTTTCGATGTATATCAGCATTCCTAGTTCATATTTGAACTAAAAAAAGAAAATCGAACGGGAAGACTAAGAGTTGTCTTTTGCTTTTTTGAGCTTGATTGGAATCAATATAAATCAAATAGATGAAACAAAGAATTAGAATAGGGTTACGATTACATCTACCTAATGCATATCCCATATATGATATCTGAAGATCAATATTTTGCGTAATCTAGATTAATCAATCCGAAGAATCCAACTTTCTATACTTCACTAAGAGAAAAAGTATGTATGGTAGAAAGAACTATATTAATCTTTCTACCATACTATCAGGTCTCAGAGAATACTGCTGATTGTCGTTTGCTCATTTCATTAAGAATCAAAACGCGAAGCTTTTATTTATTCAACCATTAAGTTAAGAAGAACTAAGAAGACAAGTTTCATTCAAATTAATTATTTTGACTTACGGTTTTTACATATATGATAAGTAAAAAGGCAGTAGGAACTAAAATGAACAGTGCAGTAGCAATAAATGCAAGAATATTTACTTCCATAATATCATTATTTCTTTTTATTTCGCAATAACTCGGGATTTAATCCCATAGAGATGAGGAATCAATCTTTCGCCGATAGATGAAGTACATTGGGACGATGACGATATTTAATCAAATCAATATGATGAATTTAAGAAGATCTGAGCTATCAAATGGATTTATCGTCAAGAATTGAATAGTATAACATAGGAGGGTCCTTTATTCATAAAGAATAAAAAAATGCAGTTAGAGTATCTACCGGAATTATGAATATGCTGCTCCCACTAATTGTACCAATTCACATATGCCTCTCTCCCACCAATTGTTACTATTTGATTACTATTTGAACAAATTTTTTTGATGATAAATGCTAAAAAATAACTAAACTAAAGACTAAAGAACACTTTTAGGAATGAGATTCTGTTCCGTGTACGCTTTTCTCCGAAAAAGAAAAGATGGATTGAGTATATATTGGATACGTCGGGACTGACGGGGCTCGAACCCGCAGCTTCCGCCTTGAC